AAAGGGTTTCATTTTTAGACTTTTCTAATTGTTCCAAACTCATAGAAGTAGCATTAATCAAATTTGCTTTTTCTCGTTCTATCTCAGAGTATCCATTCATCCGATACTCATCTGCTTCTAGTTCGACTTTCTGTAATCGAAGCCGAGCTTTTTCGAGTTGTTCAAGGGTCCCTCTACGCAATTCTTCCGAATTTCGAATAGTACTTAAGATCCTCTGTTTTCGATTATCTAATAAATCTTTTAATGAAAGTAGATTATCTTGCTATTAAGTTTACAACTTTTATGATCTCTTCCCGAACCAAACATGAATCTTTCGATTCATTTGGCTCTCACGCTCCTTTTTTGCTTTTTTACTATGGATTATGGTTATTTCCATATCTTTTTTTTTGTAATGAGCCTATCCTCTATCCTCCTTTCTCTTTGTATTTCAATATACCGAAACGTATATAAGACTAGATAAATATTAAGAGGACTCTTCCGACTAGATAAAAATCTATCATGGTCAGCAAAGTTGTTTTTTTATTTGTATTTGCTCTGTTAGTTAACAATTTCATTAAGAAAAATGAAGTAAATAAATGGAAAATAAAAATTGCTAGAATTCTTTTTCTTTCCTTAAATCCAAAAAATTTCTATTTTTTTATACACAGGTCGTCGATTCGGCATTGGAAAAAGGGCAGGGTGCCCTTCTAGTAAATAGTTCAAACCATTTTATCGATATGAGTGTTCTATATCAGATAAATTCTACACTAGCTATTTCCCGTTTAAAGCATTTGGATACTAATAAAGCATTTCGATACTAATATAGTTGTAGAAAGAGTACCCGTTTTTGCCTGGACTTCAAGCAGTTTAGCTTTAACCGTGTTAATGGTCTCACATTATTGGTCTATAGAGAATCAAAGTAAATTTCCCAATGAGTTCCGAAATGCTATGGTTCTTCCATATGATTTCTGAAATTATTCAGAAGTAATTCGTGGAGATCGTGCACTTTTCTTATTTATCCCCTCCCAAAAAAAATATTAAAAAATATGCTAAGTGCAGCCGGATAGATCCAATCTATTCTTGAAATAGACAACTCGCACACACTCCCTTTCCAAAAAAAATCAATACGCCAACCACTACAGTTAGATTTATTAGATTTGTTGCTAAAATATCGGTATTAAGCCCGAAACTCCCAGCGAATGGCCGGTGAGCTAAAAAAACAAAAGAATGGGTTACATTTTTCATACGCTCTCCTCTTATAGATAGGACGAACAAAGAAGAAAGTTTTTCGATCACTTACTTCGCTCGCCCTTTTTTTATCGGTTTTTTTAATGCACTTTTTTTAATGCAAATAGATTCAATCTAATAATTTCTTTTAGATTAAGTCTTAGGTCTCGTTTGACCTGTGAAAGATCTCCTTTTGAAAGATCTCTTTTGTTAAAATGTTCCAAAAATTCCTAAAAAAAAAGGAAAAAGACTTTCCACTATCCTAAACTAAGAAGGGAAGGAAGAGGGCGAGCATATCTTCTACCTAAATTGATCATGCTCAAATCAACCCCCCCCGGGGTATTCTCTGTCCCGATAAATAAAAAATTCCTGGAATAATATAATAAAAAAAAGTATTGATATACTTGGAATTACAGAAGCAAATACCAATTTACTAAAAAAGAAAAAAGTATCTAATCTAAAGGACTTATTTTCTTTTTTAGGATTAAACAAAAGGGTTCGCAAATAAAAGCGCTAGTGCCACAACCAGTCCATAAATTGTTAAAGCTTCCATAAAAGCTAGACTAAGCAATAAAGTACCTCGGATTTTCCCTTCTGCTTCTGGCTGTCTCGCAATACCCTCTACAGCTTGTCCTGCAGCAGTACCTTGACCAACTCCGGGCCCAATAGAAGCAAGCCCTACAGCCAATCCAGCAGCAATAACGGAAGCAGCAGCAATTAGTGGATTCATGGTGAGTTCCTCGTGTCAAAAAAAAAAAGAAATGGTTAAGGATACAATCAACCAAGAAATTATTACTTTTAACTTCTAAGCTCTATTGGGTAAAAGTAACTAAAAAGTACAAATTGAAATGATAATCTAAATCGTCCGAACTACTTCGAGATCTCGTTTTTAGTTTCTAATCATTATTTCATTATTCGATTTCTCTTTCTTTCCAACCAACCACCCTTTCATTCCATCTTTTTTTACTCTTCGATATCCTTGAGTTCCTTTTTTCTCCCTTCATCTAATCCATAATAAAAGACGAAATACAGGAAGAACCCCTATTGAAATCGAACTAATCCAAATCAAATCCAATAGGAATCAAATCAAGATATACAATTGATAACAATATGCTGCATAGAACTGGATATGGAATCCAATTCTTTCTATATATCGGATTAGATAATGAATCTAATCTAACTTAGAAATAAAGAAAATCCTATATACATTTGTTTCTTCTATTTTGTTTGCATATTTTCTTATTTTCGATGGAATCCAATTCCAAAATCTTCCTTAGAAAACCTCACAAAAGATGACTATCTTATAGACATTAAGAATATAGATCTAACCGATTTTGCATCCTCCCCTGAAAGCATATATAATTTAAAAATTCCGTAATATAGTCTATTCTCTCTCCTACAACTCTAGGTTATATATTCATACGCATTTTGAACTAGTTAGTTTTCTAACCAGGAGGATTATCTGCAACCATGCATGAATCGGACTAAGCAAAAAAAAAGACTATTTCGAAAATTAGTCAATTCAATGATGACCTTCCATGGATTCACCTATATAGGCTGCGGCTAACGTTGCAAAAATAAGAGCTTGAATACCGCTTGTAAATAATCCAAGAAACATGACCGGTATAGGGACTACTAAAGGGACTAAAGAAACAAGAACAACAACGACTAATTCATCCGCCAATATATTTCCGAAAAGTCGAAAACTAAGCGATAATGGTTTTGTGAAATCTTCTAGTATGTTAATTGGTAAAAGGATTGGGGTTGGTTTAATATATTTCTCGAAATAACTCAATCCTTTTTTGCTAAGACCCGCATAAAAATATGCCGCTGATGTGAGTAAAGCTAAAGCAACAGTAGTATTTATATCATTCGTGGGCGCTGCTAATTCCCCGTGGGGTAACTCTATAATTTTCCAAGGTAAAAGAGCACCCGACCAATTCGAAACAAAAATAAAAAGGAACATAGTTCCAATAAAGGGAACCCAGGGACCATATTCTTCTCCAATCTGAGTTTTGCTCAAATCTCGAATAAACTCAAGGACATATTCGAAGAAATTCTGACCGTCGGTTGGGATGGTTTGTGGATTCCGAATAGCTATGATAACTGAACCCAGCAAGATAGTAATTACGACCCAAGAAGTGATGAGTACTTGGGCATGAATTTGGAAACCTCCTATTTGCCAATAGAAGTGTTGGCCTACTTCTACGCCTGATATATCATACAACCCCTTGAGTGTTTTAATGGAACATGGTGTAATATTCATATTGTCCTCTGATAAAAATTGAACTTCAAAAAAGGAATTCTTTTGATTCAACCATCTCTTTCTCAACTCAGCAACTTGAAGTATTAATCTTATATTTAGGATACCAAGAAATCACATCAAATGATAATATATATCAATACCCTCTAATATATATCAATATTCCCCTTCTTTTATCTATGCAAAAAAAATAGTAACTGATCCCATAAATCTACGTAGTTGCTTAAGAATTCACTATTATTCTTAATCTTAATCAATGATTTCTTATATAGAGAGAACGGCCCTCACAAATTGCAAATACTAATTTGTTAAGAATCAATCGAATTGAAGTCATAGTGTCATCGTTGGCAGGAATCGATATATTCGCGAGATCTGGGTCACAATTTGTATCGACTAAAGAAATAGTAGGAATCCCCAAAATGGCGCATTCCCGAAGAGCTATATACTCTTTTTGCTGATCAAGGACGATCACAATGTCAGGCAACCTCGTCATATATTTAATCCCGCCGAGATATCTTTGCAAGGTAGATAATTTTCTCTTTAAGATTGCCACATCTCTTTTTGGGAGATGGTGGAATTTTCCCATCTTTTCTTCCGCTCTTAAGTCTCTAAATTGAGAAAGTCTAGTTTTGGTAATCGACCAATTCGTTAACATACCGCTGAACCACTTTTTATTAACATAATGACAACGAGACCTTATTGCAGCTGATGCTACTAAATCCGCTGCTCTTTTTTTGGTACCAACAATTAAGAAGCTTTTTCCCTGACTTGCTGCATCAAAAACTAAATCACAAGCTTCTGATAAAAAACGAGCCGTTCTAGCGAGATTTGTAATATGAGTACCTTTACGCTTTGCCGAGATGTAAGGGGCCATTTTAGGATTCCATTTCTTAATACCATGACCAAAATGAACTCCTGCTTCTATCATCTCTTTCAAATGGATGTTCCAATATCTTCTTGTCATTTTTTCCACACTTCCCTTTTTTTCTTTTTTTCGTCTTACCATTACAGAATTGATTTCTTTTTGAAGATTAAGAAAGAGCCGAAATATCTTGAAATAAATAATAATTGTTCCGATGGAACCTTCTACTCAGAATTGGCCATTGATACATGATATAAACACAGCCTTAATAAATTAACTGACTTCTTTTATTTAGGAAAATACGAAAATACAAAATTGAAAATTAGATCTGTTAGCATTCTAAGGTCAAAAGTCTAGTTTCAATTAAAGTCAAAAAATTTGCTTTATATGCTTTATATATCCTTAAATGGTATAAATGGGAGTAAATGGGGGTTCTGATGTCTCATAGAAATTGTTTGTTACGTCAGAATCAGAAGAAATTAATTCTGTATGGAGAAACAAAATATCTCTCATTTCCGACGTGAATAGATTTTTTTTTTTAATTTCGAAATAAAGGTTCTTGTCTTGTGGGACACGCTGCACAAATTTTTGGAATCCGGTACCAACAGGTATAATTCCCCCCAGAACTACGTTTTCTTTCAGGCCTTTCAACCAATCAATACGACCTCGTAGGGCAGCTTTTGCTAAAACTCGAGCAGTTTCTTGAAAACTTGCTTCAGATATGAAACTTTGGGTATTCAGGGAAGCCCTTGTTATTCCCAATAAGATTGCCCGATAATAGATTGATTCATCCAAAGCTCGCGCTGCTCTTTCTGCTCGCAATAGTCCTATTAATTCCCCAGGTAAAAAAACATTAGACATTCCATCTTCGGAAACCCGTACTTTTGATGTTACTTGGCGTATAATAATCTCTATATGTCTATTATGGATCTGTACCCCTTGGGATCGATAAACCTTTTGGATCTTATTAACCAAAGAGATACGACTTTGGGCGATGGTTAGCTCAGCTCCAATCAAGAATCCCCAGGGAACCCCAAGAATTCTTGGTATACGCTCATTCCAATCCTCAATTCTCCTTTCGAGATTCGGCGATAGTGAATCAATTGAACGCGCTTCGAATATTTGTTCTACTTTTGGAAGACCTTGCGTTATATCACTAGATCTCGATTTTTCATATATAAAGGTAACTAATCTATCTCCTTTGTAAAGGATTTTTCCATAATGACCATGAACAGTAGCTCCTATAGTGGCCAAATAAGGCTTGGCTGCTCTTATAACAAAGGAGTCCATATTAACAAGGAAAATTTGACCAGATTTTTTTATGTGCGATTTAAATAGACATACATTTTCGCAAATAAATTGTCCAAGGTGAATTATTGCCAATGTCTCCTTCCACGAGTCATGATGGAGAAAGTGCCAATTCAAATGGAATGGATCCAACATGGTGTTACTGTCGAAATTTGACATCCTTTTATTTTCATCTATTAAAGAGTATTTAAGCCTTTTAAGTACTTGGAAGGTTTGTTTCAAATTGTCATTGTCAAGGAACACGTATTTTTCTAACAAGATCCGATTATGTGTTAATAAATAGTAAGATGAAGAAAAATTCGATATACTAGGTACAATAGCGCCTAAGAGCCCAAAAATATCTCGAATAAGAATTCTAGGATTCGATTCTTTTACCGCATTGGGATATTTCGAATTCTTGAATAAACCAATTCGAGAACAGTTGGATGCCGACAAAATCATCAAAGATGGGTATTCTTTATTTCGATTCAACAAGGTGCCAATAGCTTCTTGATGTTGGCTAAGTGATTGAATCTTTGCCTTGGTATTGTTGCGATCTAACCTATTATTGGGAATCGGTCCTGCGCTTGTCCTATCATACCTTCTTCTTGTATATGAAATAGTGGACTTCACTAACTCAATTCTTAGGAAATCGCGAATCAGATCATTTGTTCTTAACTCAACAAGGGAAGCACAAGCCCCCTCTTTTTCTTCTTGTTCCCAATTCACTACCAAGCAAGTTCGAACGAATTGACTATTCGTGTGATAAATTCTTTGAGTTAACTTGCTATTTTCATGAGAAATAAAATTGACAAGTCGAAGTTGGAGATTATCCTCTTCTTGCAGGAGATCTTGCGGGAAAAGTCTTGTTAGATTTGTCCCTTCGTCCATTTCATATGCGACTGCAGGTCGAACTGAAACAAAATACTTTTCCTTGCTTTTGATAATTTTTTTCCGTTGAACATAAACCCAATTTTTTATTTTTTTTGAGTCCTTATAATCTTTTTTTTCTCTTTCTGGTGGTATCAAACTGGCGCCTAATATCTTATCCGCCTCTTCAGGAAAATAAATATCTCCGGAAAAGATTTTTAATTCCGTATGGCTTTTTTTTCTCTTAACTCGGACCAATCCACCTAATCGACTTCTTGCATTTTTTGTGAGTTGTGTATCCACTCCAATAATACTATTGTCAAGTACCTTTAGGGATGAGGATCTCGGCAAGATATGCAGTTCTTGAAGAATGAAAAAAAACCGATCTACTTCTTTTTGGTATTTTAGACTAAATTCTTTTGTTCCTCGATGCTCAATAAAACCCTCTTTTTTTAAGATAGAATCTTCCTCTGGGCTCCCATATTCGTCCTCTGAGTCTTCCTCTGAGTCTTCTTCGAAAGCCCGATATTCGTTCTCTGAGCCATCTTCACGGCTCCCGTATTCTTCTTCCTCTAGAGTTCCATATTCGTCCTCTCGAGTTTTATATTCGTTCTCCGGGTTCCCGTATTCTTCTTCTGAGTCTTTCTCTAGAGTCCTATATTTGGCCTCTAGGATCCCGTATTCATCTTCTAGGGTTTCATATTCGTCTTCTAGAGTCCTATATTCGTTTTCTAGGGTTTCATATTCGTCTTCTAGAGTCCTATATTCGTTCTCTGGGCTCTCATATTCTTCCTCTGAGTCTTCCTCTAGAGTCCTATACTCTTCCTCTCGGGTCCGGTATTCTTCCTCTAGGGTCCTATATCGAAATTTAACAATTCCTGAACCCCTTTTATCTTTTCTGTATCCTGGATCGTCAAAATAAGAAAAAATAGTATTTCTACGTAAAACACCCATAAAGGGTATTTCAATCGAAATCCCCAAACAGGATATTAGCTCTTTTTCTTGTTCGTGATGATATTGTAATGGAATGACGAACCTATTTCTTCGCTTTTTCGCCAACAAATCCGAATTATCTTGAGGAATAGAAGGATAGACAAAATTCCAATGATTGTTGGACATGATTCGATCTGGCGTTAAATAATCAAGAATTTCCTTATCTTTTTTACCAAAAGTATCCAACAGTCTATGGCTTACTTGATCATTAGCCATTGATAGGTCAAAGATATATCTTCCGTCAAGAGAAAAATAATAAGTATTCATTTGATCTTGATCCTTGTGCAGCGAAAAGGATGCTATACCGGATCTGCACATACTTACTGACAATATCCATAAATGGCTTGTTTTTGGTAATCGACGAAGATTACCATATTGATATTCGGGCGCATGGTAAACATCAGTACTCCAGTGCATTTCCCCGTCTGATTCGGAATAAATATGCTTTTGTACCTTTTCTTTAAAATGCAAAGTGGATGTTCCGGCACGAATCTCCGCTATTATTTGTTCGGATTCTACGTATTGATCATTTTGCACTAGAATCAGGCTTTTTAACGGAATATTCACACTATGTAGAATATCCTGACTCTGAATAGTTACACGCAAGTCTATATAGCATAGAAAAGCAGGCTGCCCATGACGGGTACGTGTGGGGTGAACCAAATCCTCATTGAATTGGATTTTTCCATTCGAGGGGGATCGTACAAGGTCGGCAGTACCCCCTGTGAATACTCCACCAGTATGAAAAGTTCTTAATGTTAGTTGAGTCCCAGGCTCCCCAATTGATTGACCCGCAATAATACCTACAGCTTCTCCCAATTCGACCAGATCGCCATGAGTGGGACTCCGCCCATAACATAATTGACAGATCCAAGATGTGCTCCGGCAAGTAAAAGGGGTTCTAATATATATCGGTTGTGCCCAAAACGGTTGTGCTCGAAAGCCTGTTATGAATCGATTGACTAATCCAATTCCAATATCTTGATTTCGAGCAGCAATGCATCGTGAACCGATATACATATCGTCTGCTAATACACGACCAATTAGTGTTTGGGCAAAAAGTTTTTCTGTCATCCCATTTTGAGGACTCACAGAACTACCTCGGATAGTACCACAATCTCTTCTACGCACAATAATATGTTGAACTACTTCAACAAGTCTGCGTGTAAGATATCCAGCATCGGCTGTTCGTACAGCCGTATCTACAACTCCTTTGCGGGCTCCGTAGCAGGAAATTATATATTCTGTCAAAGAAAGTCCCTCGCGTAAATTGCTTTGAATAGGTAAATCAATCATTTGTCCTTGAGGATCCGCCATTAACCCTCTCATCCCTACTAATTGGTGTACCTGAGATGCATTTCCTCTGGCTCCTGAAAAAGACATTAGATAGACTGGATTAGAAGGATCTGTTATCCGAAAATTCGAATTCATTTCTTGTTTCAAATATTCACTTGTAGCATACCATACTTCAACGGATTGGCGTAATTTTTCTACTGCGTGTACAGCCCCATAATAATAGTGTTTCTCCAAAAGAAAACTCTGTTGTTCTGCATCTTGGACTAACCATCCTTTAGAGGGTATTGTTAAAAGATCCTCGATTCCTAAAGAAATCGATGTAGTAGTAGCTTGATGGAAGCCCAGAGCTTTTATTTGATCCAGTATATGGGATGTATATCCCATTCCGAAATGATCTATTAATCTGCTAATAAGTCGTTTCATAGCAGTTCCGTCTATCTCTTTATTATGAAAGACCAGGTTGGCCCGTTCCGCCATACATAAGTACCCCCTTTTTTGACTGAGTAGGATTCGACAATTGCTGAGTAGGATTCGACAATAGGCCTGAGTCAGTGATTCGAAAACTTAATTTACCCCCTTTCCTCAATCTCAATCTGAATTTGCGTGGCAAAAAAGATGGTACTAGCGAAATCGGAATGCCCCCCGAAAGGGGCATCGCCGAATCTAACTTCCTTGTTTAGATTTAGATAGTGTATGAATAGGCCCGACTAAATCCTTGTAAGGCTTCCTCTATTTCTCGATAAAAAGAAATATGACCAAGAGTGGTTCGAATGTATATAGAACGGGTTTCTTTTTTTCTATTTCCGACTATTAGATAGTGGGCATAAATCTCATGATAAGTCCCAAAAGATTCATATTGAACTTCAATCGGAACTTCTCTTGATCCAATGACGCGTTGATCTAGTTTCCATCGGAGCCACAAGGGACTGTTTAAACCAATTCGTTTCTGTCTATAAGCTCCCAGTGCATCATAGGAACTAGAAAAAAGGGGTTCTTTATCTTTCGTATAATTATTATTATTGTAATTTACTTTTTTATTTGGATAGTTTCCGCAACTATTATATCTATTTGCACAAATACCTCGACGATTTCCAATCGTTAATACATAAAGTCCGATAAGCATGTCTTGGGTTGGCACGCAAATAGGATCTCCAATAGCGGGAGACAGGAGATTCATATGAGAAAACATAAGTAAACGGGCTTCTGCTTGAGCTTCCAAGGATAAAGGTAGATGAACAGCCATTTGATCCCCATCAAAGTCCGCATTGAAACCCTTACATACTAATGGATGTAAACAAATAGTACGCCCCTCTACTAAAGTGGGTTGGAAGGCCTGTATGCCTAATCTATGCAGGGTAGGTGCTCTGTTCAACAGTACAGGATGCCCCCGCATAACTTCTTGAAGTATTTCCCATACAATGGGTTCCTCTTCCCAAATTTTCCTTTTAGCAATCCTGACATTAGAAGTAGCACGTTTCGTGATTAAATCGCGAATTACAAATAGCTGAAAAAGCTTTATTGCTATCTCTAGAGGTAATCCACATTGATGTAGTGAAAGCGAAGGACCCACAACAATGACAGAACGCCCCGAGTAATCGACCCGTTTCCCAAGCAGAGTCTCGCGAAACCTTCCCTCTTTACCCTCAATTACATCTGAAAGGGACTTGTATACTTTATTGTGACCATCCCTCGTTGGTTGCCCACGAGACCCACTATCAAGAAGTGTATCCACGGCTTCTTGTACCAATTTTTCCTGGCACATTACTAAATCTGCTGGCGCTAATTCACTTCTTTTTAATAGATAGGCAAGGTTGTTGTTCCGACGGATAACTCTCTTATAAAGTTCATTAATATCCGAAGTCACTACTTTATCCCCAGACCTATAAACAATGGGTCTCAATTCGGGAGGAAGGACCGGTAATAAGCACAAAACCATCCATTCGGGTTCTACATTTGTTTGAATAAAATGTTTCGCCAATTGCATTCGTCTAATTAAAAAAACTTTTCTTATTCGTCTTTTTCTATCTTCCCATTCATCTCCACTATACCCCTCGTCTTCTAATTCCTTCCATTCAACTAAGGAATTCTCTATAATAATTCGCAAATCCAAATCTGCTAATTGTTCTCTAATAGCACCTGCTCCTGTCTCAATTTCCCGATTTCGAAATGTTGCAAAGCCTGGGGTAGAAAAAAAGGGAGAAATGCTGTGGTTACAGGATGAAATTTCATCTTCGAATAAACCTCGTAATCGTAAGAAAGTAGGTTTTTTAGCGCTGGGCCTAGCAAAAGAGAAATCGCCGTATACAAGGCCTTCCAATTTCTTAAGAGGTTTATCTAAAAGATTCGCGATATAACTAGGAAGACCTTTCAAATACCACACATGAGTCACTGGACATGCCAGTTTGATGTATCCCATTTGATATCTTCGTATCCGAGAATCAACAAATTCTACCCCGCATTTTTGACAAAATCTTTCGTCTTCGTTTTCAGCTACGCTCGCTTGAGAATTTCCACAAGCACAAATTCCGCTTTTTATGGGTCCAAAGATTCTTTCGCAAAACAACCCATCTTTTTCTGGTTTATCAGTTTTATAATGAAAAGTGGAAGGTCTTGTGACTTCGCCAACGACTTCCCCATTAGGTAGGATTTTGTTAGCCCAAGCCTTTATTTGTTGAGGGGAAACGAGCCCAATTTGAAGTAGTTTATGTTTATATTGGTCAATCATAAAATAGAAATAAGAAAAGAATTTATATTTATTCTGATCAAACATCCTCCCTATTAACCTGAAAGTTCTTCTCAGATACAAGGAAATGGTTCAGTTCTAGAGCCAAAGATCGTAGTTCTCGAACGAGCACTCGAAAAGATTCTGGAGGATCTTCGTGATTAGGCACTCTTTTTCCCCAGATTGTAGCATTAAGTATTTCTTGGCGAGCTATAAGATGATCAGATTTATAAGTAAGTATCTCTTGTAAAATATGAGCAACACCAAATCCTTCTAAAGCCCAAACTTCCATTTCTCCTACTCGTTGTCCCCCTTGTTTGGCTCTTCCTCTAACGGGTTGTTGGGTAACAAGTGAGTAGGGCCCAGTAGAACGTCCATGGATTTTCTCATCAACTTGATGAATTAATTTTAAAATATAGGACTTTCCTATTAGAACAGGTTGTTCGAAGGGATCTCCTGTTCTTCCATCAAATATTCTGCTTTTTCCCGGGTACTCGGGTTCAAATACCCATGGATTTTTTGTTTGTTTACTAGCTTCATATAATTCCGAAAACACAAGTTTTCTTGAAGCCTCTTGCTCGTATCTTTCATCAAAGGGTGCTATTCTATAATGTTTCTTTAGCAGATCCCCTGCTAATCCGAGCGAGCTTTCAAATATTTGTCCCACATTCATTCGTGAGGGTACTCCTAGGGGATTGAAGACCATATCAACAGGTGTTCCATCTTGCAAATAGGGCATATCTTGCCTAGGCAAAATTTTGGAAATGATCCCCTTATTCCCGTGTCTTCCTGCTACTTTATCCCCAACTTTGATTTCACGTTTCTGTAAAATATATACACGAACCATTATGTCGAGGGGGTCCCTCTGGATCCATTTCACATCGATAACGCGCCCTCTTCCACCTATAGGCAGTTTGAGAGAAGTTTCTTTTGAAGTGGATACCTCAAGACCAAAAATGGCCCGTAATAATCCAGCTTCCGCGATATACGAGGATTCGCTCGCTATCTGAGGCGTTAATTTACCTACTAAAATATCACCTGTTTCTACCCAGGATCCCAACCTCACAACTCCATTTCTGTCCAAATTGCGGAGTAAATGTTCTTCTAGATGTGGTATTTCTTTAGTGATTTTTTCAGCGGAGCCTTGGCTTGTCGTATCCGTCTGAATTTCATATTTTCGGATGTGAAAAGAAGTATAAATATCCTCATATACCAAACGTTCGCTAATTAGTACCGCGTCTTCAAAATTGTAACCCTCCCACGGCATATAAGCTACTAAAACGTTTTTTCCTAAAGCGAGTTCTCCACCAACTGTAGCCGCTCCCTCCGCTAAAATTTGCCCTTTTTTAATGGATTTACCCCGCGGAACCCGAGGTTTTTGGTGCATACAAGTATTTTTGTTAGAGCGCCGATGGGCAACTAAAGGAATACTTATAGTCTTCCCACTACTTGATAAAAGTATCTTGTGACTATCACTAGAAATGATCTTTCCCTCGCGTTCGGCTATAATGGAAACCCTCGAATCTAGAGCTGTTTGGCGTTCCAATCCAGTTCCAACAATGCACTTCTCTGATCGAGAAAGTGGAACTGCTTGGCGCTGCATATTCGAACTCATTAAAGCCCGATTCGCATCATTATGCTCAATAAAAGGAATGAGAGAACCTCCAATAGAAAAATATTGGAAAGGAAAAATACTTCTAACATGAATCTGTTCCCATGCAATAGTCAGGAATTCTTGACGGTATCTAGCTGGAACAACTTGTTCTTCCTGAATACCCTGATTCAAGGACAAAGAATTTCCTGCTGCTATCATATAATATTCATCTCTATTTGGTGATAAATAAACCACCTGTCTCTCATTTTTTTCTTTTGCTGTCTCGGATATTTCATAAAATGGACTCTCTATAGATCCCCACCAGTGATCAATTCTCGCATGAATAGCCAAGGACCCTGCAAGTCCAACATTGATTCCTTCGGATGTGTCAATTGGACAAATACGCCCATAGTGACTCGGATGAATATCTCGGCTCCGAAAACTTGCAGTTCTCCCCGTCAATCCTCCAGGACCCAAACAACTCACTTTTCGCCCATGAACCGTTTGTGTCAATGGATTGGTTTGGTCAAAAACTTGAGATAAGGGGTATGTGCCAAAAAAGGTCTCATAAGTAGTTATTAATAAAATTGAAGTTGAAGTTGGAGTTACCAAAGTTTGTGGAGTCGGTTTCGATTGACGTATGAATACTCTACGAATAGTTTTTTGAACCGCATGTTGTAAACGGCCAAGAGCCAGTCCAAATTGATCTTGTAACAGATCCGCAACCGACCGAATACGTTTATTTTTCAAGTGATTCATATCGTCATCGTCAAGTATACCTGTTCCAAATTTCATTCCAATCAAATGATCCGTAGCGGCCAATACATCTCGTGGTAACAAGAATGTATTGTTCTGAGGTATATTAAGATTCAGTCTCCGATTCATATTTCGTCGACCAACTCTTCCCAATTCACATTTTTGTTGAAAAAATTTCTTTTGTAATTCCTCACATAAGGACTCCGAAAATACCAGGTCCCCACCTACACAAGCAAATTGTTGATAAAACTCCAAAATAGCTTTTTCTTTTGACTCAATCCTCTTTTTCTCCTTAGCATTCGGGAAAGACAAGAAAATTTCGGGGTAGGAAACATTATCTAAAATTTCTCTTAGATTCGAACCCATAGCTGATGATAGAACTAAAATAGATATCTTTTGTTTTCTACTCACGCGAGCCCATATCCTTTCTTTTTTATCAATTGCTAACTCCGATCTTCCTCCCCAATCTGATATTATAGTCCCGGTGTATATAGAAACTCCCTTGTGGTCTAATTCGGAGCGGTAGTAAATACCAGGACTTAGCAATATTTGATTGATCACAATTCGGTATATTCCATTTATTATAAAGGTTCCTAAGGAATTCATTATAGGAATGTTTCCAATAGAAATGCTTTGCTTTTGCACATCGAAACCAAAAATGAATCTCGCAGATACATATAATTCAGAAGAATAAGTGAGTGATTCATACACAGCATCCCTTTCTTTTATCGAGGGTTCTAGCAATTGATACCCTTTCGAAAATAATTGAAATGCAATTTCGTGATCTGGATCTTTAATTGTTGGAAACTTCTCAAGTTCTTCTTCCAAGCCTTGATTAATGAACCTACAAAATCCCTCGAATTGGATCTGACTAAATCCGGGTATTGTGGACATTCCCTTATTTCCATTCCGGAGCATCTTAATCTTAAGTTTCCTATTTATCGAAGAAAAATTCCATTATCAGCTCAATCTTTATCAATCCTTACGGATCAATCTAGCAATCATGGAATCTATATTCTGTTTACTGAATCACATGAAATTCTAGGGAACTCCACATACGTATTTCATATATGTATTTCATACATATCAATAAAGAGAATTTTGACGAAAGTTCTACTTTCGTAGGGGTAGGAATTGAATTAAAATGAATTGATAAAAAAGTCCTAGAAAAAATTCTGCCACTTAAACTTTATGATATTCTAATCAGATTGGATAGCAAAGATTTATCGTTTTATCTCCTTTCTATGAAAGAAATAAAGCCATAATAATTTATAAGCACTAGAAAGTTTGACTTTAGTTCGATTTACAATTTAGAATAGTACGCTTAGTTTTATTTTCAAAAAGAATTTGAAAGTTCTTTTTTGTTTCGTAGTAATAGAATTGCTGAAAAATAAAGTAGTTCGTTGTAGAATCCTAAAATAAAGTACTTACTTTTTTTAAGTATTTGCTAATCTAGTTATCCACCTATTCACATACCCTTTCTTTTATCGTAATTTCACTTGTGTGGGCCAAGAAAAGAAGGCCGGGCTATAATTTATATCAGAGTAAATTTCCTCTTTTTATTCAAGATATTTAATGCAATGCAAAATGAAAGCATGATTCCCTTTAGGGATATGTACATAAGGGGGATCCCTAGATAATAATGCTTTTTGGACCTGGAGTTTACCTAATATACAGGTTAGGGAAATTTTTATTCTATTTTATTAGGCTTTTATTCTATTTTATTATGCCATTAAAGGAGAGAATACCAATTTAAGAGTCTTTTACTCCTGCAATTAAAAAAAATTCTAGTTAATGGTTCCAATTTGTTCTGAATTTTGCAGTCTGTGACTGGAAATCCACTTTTGCTTCTTTGCCATTTCAATAGAATAGAAAAAAAGAGGTTTTAGTAAGAAAATATGGATGAATACTTGTTCTTTTCTCGATTTTAGATCGGATTTTTTGGCGGCATGGCCAAGTGGTAAGGCAGGGGACTGCAAATCCTTTATCCCCAGTTCAAATCTGGGTGCCGCCTGATCAATAAAATACTTAGGATTATAGTACTAATCAAACTCAAAAATTTCGTACCCCCGTAAGTTGGGGCAAGAGAATAACTAGGTCTGGCAATACTGGATTTTGAGAATCCATACCATAGTTATATCCTTAAACGAGGCTTTGTTTTGGCGGCAGTGACCCAAACGAAAGGGGGAACTACCAACAGAGATGAGGTAGCGTTTCCTTATTCTTTTATTAATTTGAATTGATTCGGGAATTTCAAACTTCCAAAGGGCCTTAAGTCTTTTTTCAATCTAAGATTGAAGAAGGTACTTTGCGAAGAAATAGCAATATCAATATACTTCGTACATGTTATGCTACCTACATACACTAAAGTAAAGGCTACTGATTCTGTCGAGAATCGGATTGAATAGGCTGATCAAAAATCAATTTCGGAGTTGTGGAGTGGATAAGGTCTCTTCACTCTTTCATAGAAAGAGAGAAAGTGGGGCAGTAGGGTTTAGGTCAAAAATAAACATGGGTAAAGTAGGTATCCAATTTCTCTCTTTTTTAAGGAAAGAGTATATTTATCATATTTTTACTTAATACTCCCCAATTCTACCAGAAATCCTATAAGATTTTGATAGGAGTAAATTCCTTTAACTGATTCATCCATAGTCTTAGAGCATAATTTTGACTCTGTACCCTTAATTCCACTATGATTATTGATCAATAGTAGAATAATTCCTTCATAGAAATAGGAGACATAATTTACATGGATATAGTAAGTCTCGCTTGGGCTGCTTTAATGGTAGTCTTTACATTTTCTCTTTCGCTAGTAGTATGGGGGAGAAGTGGACTCTAGGGATACTACTAATTAATTGCCCAGTCGAATTGTAGTATCAACTCTTTTCTTTAATTGATCATTTTATTTTGTATTAATCATTTTGGCAAACTTTATTTTTCTCTCCTTCTTTAGTTTTGTTTCACTTTTGTAAAAAACTCTTTTAAGATTAAGAATTTCTACTAGAAGTGACGAGTAAAAATCAAATTCTTTACATAAGAAAATTAGACTTTCTTACACCAAGCTATTCACAACATATCGCACATTTTCCATTTATACTCTTTTCTTATTCTTAGAATTTTTTTTTTGTTCTTTTTTTTGAAGGATCTCGCGTGAAGCATCTCGCGTCATTTTTAAGTAAGAAAAATTCGCAGGTTTTTTCACTTTTTTCTTTTATTATAGTCTATTCTCGTATTATTTTTCTCCCTCCCCGTGGATTCTTTCAATGAGGAATTGTCTTCGATTTTTTTAATTTTGACTTGCTTAAAATTAAGTGGATGTAGTGAAAAAAGAAGTTGAATTAGATTACTATTTCAATCTACTAATCTTTTCTATGTAGATTCAAGATAATATAATAGAAAGAATTTAAAGTGTGGTAGAAAAAACTATATGTAGTTCTTTCTACCACACTTTAGGATTCCAACCAGATCCTTTCATTTAAGACTTGGATTTTTATTTTCTTTAATCCTTTTTTCATTTCTTCAATGATTAATTGGAATTCCAATTAATCGTTTTGGCTGGCTGTTTTTACATAAATAATAAGTAAAAAAGCAGTAGGAACTAGAATGAACAATGCAGTAGCAATAAATGCGAGAATATTTACTTCCATAACCTCTTTATTTTATTTTGTTTTTCACAATAACTCGGGATGTAATCCCATGGAGAGGGAAAAGGGATCTCCCTGTAAATTCAAGGGGAGGACTTGCATTCTGATAATACTGAATCAATTTAATATTATGAATATAGGATCTATCAAATCAATTCGTGGTTGATAGTGGAATAATATAACATAGGAAGATCCCTTATCCATACTAAGACCAAAATAGGTTTTTTGATTGGATTCGGAACCACTCTATTTTTTATCCTTTTCGACTTTTGCTTTTCTATATATATATATGTATATGTATAGCCAAGAATCTTTCTTATCCAATTTCCCTTCCTTTTTCTTATTTCTTATAGTTATACATACAATTATGTATGTATTATATAACCGACTTTCTGTGGGTCACATAGACATCCAAATAAGCAGTAGAAGTAGAAGTGAGATGGATATTAAATAAAAAAGATCCAATATTTTATTTTAGGAAAAAGAGCGTTTGCTTGATTTTTCTTTTATTAGATTACTGTCAATATCTGCTTTTTGGGTCTAAAGATGAGAGCAGATTCATAAAAAAAGGTCGACATGGAAGCGGTGTGGTTTAACCCCCAAAAAGGAACTAATTATATTAAACGAAATCTCTAACAATAAACGAATACAATTTGTGTATGGATTGTATTCCGGTAAAATACCGGAACTCTATTCCTTAAGATAAGAGTCAAGTCAAATAGGAAGTTAAGATGAGGATGGTATCATCATACCATAAAAATAGAGTAATATCTTAAATTATACTAATCCACGTATGATATGTATGTCTTTCCTTATCAACCAGAAGTAGTTAAAAAAAAAGATTCCTATAAAGCTCTCTTTTTATTGAGATGAGAGCTGCGAAATCAAAAAAGTAAAGTAAGGGGGGTTCTCCATAGATATTTGATCTTGCCTTCTGCCCCCCCTTTTCAGGGAAATTCTTGATTAAAAAAGGAAAGATGAATTTTTCCATTCATGGAACCCTAATTCGGGACTGACGGGGCTCGAACCCGCAGCTTCCGCCTTGACAGGGCGGTGCTCTAACCAATTGAACTACAATCCCTGCGGGGTGTATGGCATACCTATTCTTAAATAGAACCCTAAGAAGATTCGTCTGTCGTACTCTAAGAAATAGATGAATCATATACTACTACACCCACATAGGATATGTGGGTATAGTGAGAGTGGCATAACTAGTACGCCGCGATTTTTTATCCCTAAAAACAACCGATAATCAACCTTTCAATCAGAAAAACTGTTTTCTTTGTAAGAAAAGAATCGGAGAGATACGGCTTAGAAAGAAATTTTCCTCTTCTTTTCTCTTTATCCTTTATTTCTTTAGTTCATATTCACGAAACCCTAGATTTTTGGGCCGAGCTGGATTTGAACCAGCGTAGACATATCGTCAACGAATTTACAGTCCGTCCCCATTAACCGCTCGGGCATCGACCCAGGAAGAATTTATTCTAGGGTTTTTGATAATCTATGATTAACCTCTTTTTATAATACTCCCTACCCCCAGGGGAAGTCGAATCCCCGCTGCCTCCTTGAAAGAGAGATGTCCTGGACCACTAGACGATAGGGGCATCAGTAGACGATAGTGCTATAATGATAGTATGAGCAGTTTTTTGCAATTGTCAATATACTTGACTCGAATAGTATAAATAGATCAAAGCAAAGAGTCTTTCCTACTTTTCTATTATGCTTTCATAGGATTTTTTTTTTTAGTTGATAGTTAGGTTAATTCACGGATTATCCCCTGTTTTTTAGGGAAATTCCTTTTAGTTTTAAAGGATATAGAATAAGAATAGATTAATAAAAGGATTCTAGATTAGTTCAGTACAGATATTGATTTGATTGTTCTAATAGAAAAAAGAGTCCTATTTCATTTATTTTTTGCAATTTAAACTCTGTGCTTCGTTTAGTGTTCAGACCAAAAATATGGGCATCTCATATTAAACGAAGTCATAAAATTCAATAAAAAACAGAGACATTTTCAAAAAAAAAAGAAAATAAAGTGAATGAATTTAGTAGAAAAGTACTGTATCGGATTCGATCCGATGACCTCGGTCTTGCCGTGGCATTACTCTACCAATAAGGGAAAAGCCCTTTATCGGATTTGAACCGATGACTTATGCCTTACCATGGCATTACTCTACCACTGAGTTAAAAGGGCTTTTTATTCAAAAATTAGCCACTTTCAGTTACCTTTATAGATCTACTGTACTGCATAATGTACATAATATCTACATATATATCTATAATATGTAGATATTTTTTTATCTATATTGAGATAGAGAAGTTTATTCATGGTGAGGTTCAAAAAGGCCAAAAGGGCAATAAGAACTGCTGTTAAAAAAATGGTAGACTTTGTTTTTTTTTATCTTTAGCCTAGTAACTTCTCACGTGCTCAGAATGTTCTGAAGAATTAGGGCTTTTTTCTTCTATTGGCTGATATTATGATGAGAACTTTCTCCATTTATGTTTTATTTCCCTTAATTCTAATTGGGGATATAAAGGAATTAGCCCTCCTCATATACCCCTATGGCTGGGTATTCTATTAATTTTCAGTGATATACTTCTTATCTGTTTTGGTTTGGTGCGAGATTGAAACAATTTTTCACAGGCATTCCTTGGAAAAACCTTCGAGTTCAAAACTTTTCAATTTTTCAGTTTTGGACGGATTTGTTGCAGGAATTTCCAACGGGTACCCTTTGGAAATAGTACTTGAATATTATTCGAAGGGTGTATTTTGAACAAACTATATTGGAGTTTTATCAAGAATTTTATTCTAAAAAGCGGGTAGTCGAATTTGTACTGCAGAGTATAAAAATTATTCTACAGCACAAAAAAGAAAAGTAAGAAAGGGATTGATAGGTACTGTCACCTATATCTCTTAGTGTATATTGTAGGAATAATCAAACTATAGAATACAAAGAATACGATCCTAATCGAAATGCATACATTTGGTTCATACCCTAGTGGCATGGTAAGAAGAGATTTCTTTTACAGACTAGAGAGGGGCCATCTAAATCCTAAATTAAAGGCCTGCGATTGAAGTACCAACTACTCACTTTTCTCCGTAGGTGGGATTAGCTTCCTCCTCGAATGGCTACCCTTGACAAAGGGTAGTGTTGGTATCATAATTTACATGTAGCGGGTATAGTTTAGTGGTAAAAGTGTGATTCGTTCTATTAATAACTGAATTTGAAATGATATACTTAAGGCATCCTTAAGTTTTTTTATATTCATATTCCGATGAAAACTTTAGTTCTTATAAAGGGTTTAATCCTTTTCCTCTCAATAGCATATTGAGGAAGAATATACATTCTCGCGATTAGTATCCAAAGACTAATTAAATTTGCATGCAAAATACAAATTGGATTATGAGTACAGAGGCGCGAAGCATAATTTTGCATTGGATTAAGTCTTCCAATTGAATAAATATGAGTAAAGGATCTATGGATGAAGATACAAAAAAGTTTATTTCCAATCGTAACTAAATCTTCTTTTAGTTAAAAAAGAAATGGAAGCCCAATAGCTAAAAAACGATAGTTTTGGTTTACTAGAACCATCAGGATATTGTTTCAGCTCGGTGGAAACCCAATTCTTTTCCTCAGGATCTCTTGAATGAAATTAGGGAACGAAGTAAGTAGATTAGATAGATATTTAGGAGAATTTCTATCTCCTACTCTATAGGGATCATCTAGAAAGCGGAGAGCTTTGGTTCCATTCAGACAGAAAAGCTAACATAGATGTTAAGTGGTGAGAATATCCATAAAGGAGCCGAATGAAATCAAAATTTCATGTTCGGTTTTGAATTAGAGACGTTCAAAATAATCAACCAACGTCGACTATAACCCCTAGCCTTCCAAGCTAACGATGCGGGTTCGATTCCCGCTACCCGCTCCATTCTGTATAAAAAGACTATTCTATTTGTCTAGACATGGTAGAGACTTGTATTCAACCTTTTTCGTCCACGAGTTTTTGGCCCTACAGAGCGGAGTAGAGCAGTTTGGTAGCTCACGAGGCTCATAACCTTGAGGTCACGGGTTCGATTCCCGTCTCCGCACTTAGCAGTCCATATAAATAAATGGACTATTCTATTTGTATAGATATGGTAGAGGGCTATATCCAACCCTTTTTTTATTCAGCAGGCAGAAAATCAAAAAGAAATAAAAGAAAGGCACAGTCTATTCCCCTTTAAAAGCAATTTTCTCTTGTTTGTCTTGGTGAATCCCCGGTTTAGGGTACCCCTTGGCAAGTTCGATTTTCGCCCCCGAAGCACTCTTTTTTTGAGTCGAGTGCAAAGGATAAGATAAGAAGGGATACGGTACTAGACTAACAACTACTTAATTTACTATAAGTAGTTAAGTAGTCAACTAGACTGAATTTTTTATCATAGTACCTTACTAAATTAAGATTAAGCTGGCGAGCGACGGGAATCGAACCCGTGCCTTCTCCTTGGCAAGGAGATGTTTTACCATTGAACTACGCTCGCTACGCCACATATTTTATAGGATATATCCGCCTGGGTCGACCGTCTATGTCTGGGTCGACCGTTTCATTTTCTATTAGAGTTTTCTTTTTATTTATTTTGTATCGGGCTACTAAATACTAAACAAATTCAAGAAATGAGAGAATTCAGAATAGCTACCAGAAAGACTAATCCAATCCATAATGATGTACCGGAAAATACAACGTTTTTATTATTTGACCAACCATCAGGAGAAGCAAATACAAGGGGTACACTAATTACTAAGACTGAGGAAGTCGCAATTAATGCAAAAACAGCTAACTGGAAAGCAATAGTCATATTTCTAATCCTCCAAGCTACCATCAAATAAAGTTGACTACATATTTATATTTGATCCCTCACTTAATCAATATTGTACTAAAATACAAGAAGTAGGAGGGGTTTAATCATGAATCCATTGATTCTTCGCTTTAAAACTTTTTCCGTACCGCTTTTTATTTGCTTATGGGGTT